ACTGGGGAAAAAGGATTTGCAGTCCCCCGCCTTACCACTCGGCCATGCCGCCAAGACGACACAAAATAGACAAAAATAGCGTCCTCCTTTATTTTGGAAGGGGGACGCTTTTTTTGTGTACTTGCACCGTGAATCCCATTTTTTTGAATCCCTTTCCTAAATTCCGAAAAAAAAATCCTTCTTTTTTTGATTGGATTTATTTTTTCAATTAATTTTGTATAGTATTTCAAAACATACACTATTTAAATTCTTTCTGCTTTCTATATGAAATAAAAAAGTGACTTTTCTTTCACAAAAGACAAAATTAAGGACAAATTTGAACCATTAACTATTGACTGTGAATTTACGAACGATTCATGGATTTGAATCGAAAATTGTATTTACCTAATCTTAATGATATCAGAAAAAAAATGGATACCTAACCAATCAGTATTGATTCTTTTCAATACAAAATTATTCTCAATTTGAATTATAACACCAATTATGGGTATATGTAAACCCTAGAACATAAAATTTTACACAGATAGCTAATCCGATATCTTATCTGTCTAGAATTCCTCTATCAAAATTTCTATTCCATTTTTGATTGAATAGAAATTTTGATAGAGCACGGCATGTGCTGTCAAAAATGGAACTGCAGTAAAGGGGGAGACAGGAATATATATATATATAGCTCTATCTAGTTCTATCTGGATATGCTTAATAAGCCTTCTTAGGCACTTCAATAGTTTTGTTTATATATTCTTTTATATATTCTATAGAATTAGAATCGAATTTAATATTATATAATATTATATATAAAAAAATTATATATAATATAATATATAAATCGAAAATATATACAAATAGATAAAAATACATCTTTTCTATGTATATGCAATTTTTTTTTGAATTAAACAAAGAAATCCACGAAAAAGCTAACTAAGTCTTAAAAAAAATCAACTTTCTATTGTTTCTGATTATTGGTTCTTTATCCCATCGAAAGATGAAATCCTGAATCCATTTATTTTATGCATTTATTTTACGGATATTCCAATCATATTGGAATATGTAATATCATAATAATGGTAGAAATTAAATCACGTTTTGTTTTGCTATTCTATACAAAATTTCCTAAGTCGAAGTTAAGTGTAATTTCTCAACCCCTTTCCAGTTGTATTTCTTGCAAATTCGAATTTGAGTATAAAATTATCTTTATTCCACCGTTCATATGTATTTCATACATTCCATATCCATCTATGGAGTTAGATAAAATTTTATGCGATTCTGTAAACAGAATAAAAATTCTATCATTGCTAGATCGATCTATATAATTGAATTGAATGAGGCACGATCCAATAATGAGATTTTTAAAATAGTTAATAAACGGGAAATTAAAAATGCTCGAGGATGTAAATGAGGGAATGTCTACAATACCTGGATTTAATCAAATCCAATTTGAAGGATTTTGTAGGTTCATTGATCAGGGCTTAACAGAAGAGTTTTCTAAGTTTCCAAAAATTGAAGATACAGATCAAGAAATTGAATTTCAATTATTTGTGGAAACATATCAATTAGTCGAACCATTGATAAAAGAAAGAGATGCTGTATATGAATCACTTACATATTCTTCTGAATTATATGTATCCGCAGGATTAATTTGGAAAAACAGTAGGGATATACAAGAACAAAAAATTTTTATTGGAAACATTCCTATAATGAATTCCCTAGGAACTTTTCTAATAAATGGAATATACAGAATTGTAATCAATCAAATATTGCAAAGCCCCGGTATTTATTACCGCTCAGAATTGGATCATAACGGAATTTCGGTCTATATTGGGACTATAATATCAGATTGGGGGGGGAGAATAGAATTCGAGATTGATAGAAAAGCAAGGATATGGGCCCGCGTGAGTAGGAAACAGAAAATATCTATTCTAGTTCTATCATCAGCTATGGGTTTGAATCTACGACAAATTTTAGAGAATGTGTGTTACCCTGAGATTTTCTTAGCTTTCCTGAATGATAAGGAAAAAAAAAAAATTGGATCAAAGGAAAATGCCATTTTGGAGTTTTATCAACAATTTACTTGTGTAGGGGGCGATCCGGTATTTTCTGAATCCTTATGTAAGGAATTACAAAAGAAATTCTTTCAACAAAGATGTGAATTAGGAAGGATTGGTCGATTAAATATGAACCGGAGACTGAATCTTGATATACCTCATACCAATCCATTTTTGTTACCGAGAGATATATTGGCAGCTACAGATCGTTTGATTGAAATGAAATTTGGAATGGGTACACTTGACGATATGAATCATTTAAAAAATAAACGTATTCGTTCTGTAGCGAATCTCTTACAAGATCAATTCGGATTAGCCCTGATTCGTTTAGAAAATGTGGTTAGGGGGACTATATGTGGAGCAATTAGGCAGAAATTGATACCAACCCCTCCAAATTTGGTAACTTCAACTCCATTAACAACCACTTATGAATCTTTTTTTGGATTACACCCATT